CTAACCATACATAAAATCTAACGATAAAATTTCATCTTCCACCTAACCAATAAACTTAAAACCACAAAACCAAAAATCAAAGTTAAACACAGACAAACATAAAATCTACCTTCCACAACCGTACATAAAGATCTACTAAACTCAACTTTAACCAACCTATAAAATAAACACACACATAATAAACCTATAACAAAACATAAAACTATATTAGACTCACCAACACCATGATAAATAGCAAACCTATCATTAGGTTTAAAGACTGACACAAAAATAAACAATATATACACCCCACCTACATATACCAAACAAAAAACTAACGAATACCATCTAAAACCATACACCAAATAGCAAATTAAACATGAAATCAAAGCTTTAATAACTAATAACACACAATAATAAACACAATGACTACTTAACGAAAATAACAATAACACAAAAAAATAAGAAGCAATTAAAATTTCCAACAACACTTTTGCTTAGTCCGATACAAACTATCCTTAGCACGAAAAGCTAAAATAATAAATTATACTAAAACAAACTATTCACCCACATTAAACTACATCAACAACTTCAATCATTATAGGCATTATACCGTGATTAACACCACACAATTCAGCACAATATCCCACAAAAGCTCCGTGCTGAGAAGGACAAAAAAATAAATGATTTAATCGACCCGGTATAGCATCCATCTTTAAATTCAAAGATGGAACAGAAAATGAATGAATGACATCAGCTGATGTCACAACTAAATGATAGGGAGTACCATAAATCATACGCATAGGCTTATCCACCAAAAAACAATCCTTAGTCATAAAAGAATCATAGCTACCTTCGGGATACTCATATGTCCAATACCACTGATGCCCTATAATCTTAATGGTTTCCCTAGAATAACAATCCAAGTCACTAGTTATAAATTTTACTTTCAACGCACATAACACCAAAACAACCATGGTAGGAACTATAGTTCAAGTCAACTCAACAACTTGTTTCTCACCACCAAATTTAACTCTACCACCACCTACAAACACTTTCCAACATAACATTATGTACACAAAACACAAAATAAAGACACACACAGCAATTATGTAACAAACTATATCATAATACAACAGAGACAATTTCATTAAAACTGATGACAAATTCAGTAACCAACTTCAAATTCATTTAAAGTTACCTTGTTACGACTTACCTCAATAAAAATCGAGGGTGACGGGCGGTGTGTACATGAGCTAAACTTACTTCACATCAACAAACTAATTTGACATTACTTTTAAGTCCTAAATATGATAGCATTACAGCTAAAACTTTATAAAAGTAACGCATGAATACTTCTATAAGCAGCACATAGACTTGGCTTAACTAAATACTACACAAACTATATTATTCAACAATAATATTAAACCAGATATACACCAACATAATAAAAGTAAATTAATAGGCGGAACATCCTTTACACCACACCTTCCCCTAAAAAGAGTCACTCACTGCCAAACCATTTTAGTTAATAAACTAAGACAACATTACAAAATAAGTTAATGGGGTATCTAATCCCTGTCACAAACATAAATTTTACAAAAAAATGAATATTTAAAACTTAAATAAAAAAATTTAACCTATTTTTAATGATAAATAAACATACACAATCTATACAAAAGCAAAGAAAACAGACTAACCGCAGATGCTGGCACTGTGTCCTATCCCCTTCTAGTACCCCATTCTTATAAAACCTGAAATTTTAACAAAAAACTAACTGCTAAATAAAATAAACAATATTAAATCACAAACATAAATAAACTAATTTCTATGCAGCTAATGGGGTACAAACTTCCTCTTGCCACAATTAAACAACTATCACAAAACATGGAATCACTAAATAATTCTCTTTAGCTTTTGCAAAGCTAACACAATTCATGTTCAACAAAAAAGCTTACTATCCTTTCGTACTGATAAACTTCTACAATAGATAAGAACCGACCTGGCTCACGCCGGTCTTAACTCAACTCATGAAGGTAAATAAGGTCGAACAGACCAAAAACTTAGACTACTGCACCCAAGTCCTAACCTAAGTCAACATCGAGGTGGCAAACAACTAATTCGATAAGATCTCTCATTAATTATCACACTGTTATCCCTGGGGTAACTTAACTCACTAAACTATAGTTAGGGTCACAATTACACTGAAAAAATGAAACTTGCCCCAAGCAAAAAAATAAAGATCCCAGGGTCTTTCCGTCTTATTAAACTCTGGAAATTCTGTATTCCCAACATCAAATTCACACCAATACCAAATATTCACATCTCTCTCGTCAAACCATTCAAACAAGCCCCCAATTAAAAGGCAATTAATTATGCTACCTTTGCACAGTCAAGATACTGCGGCCATTTATTATCTAAACTAACACCGGGCAGGCACTACTAGTTAATATTCAAACTAGAAATGTTTTTAATAAACAGACGGAAAGACCCTGAGAAATAATTAGTATAATATAATTACTAATTTAATGATAAATAACACACTACTTATTACCTTAAGTTGCCACCAAACTTAACTACAAAACAAAACAGACCATCTTTTATAACAAACTTACAAAAAATAGGTACTTCTAACCCAATATTAATGAAATCTAATCAACAGTATAATATTATGACAAATCTTTTAACTTATCATATAATGTAAAATAATTAAGCAACTAAATAGAAATAAAATTTAACGAATAACTTATCACATCATAAAACCAATTTATTTAAATTTACCTAATTCAAAATAACATTCTAAACAACTGACATTAAGATCTAAACTATTCGATTAAAAAAATACTTCATAAAAATCCATCAAGCATGATGCAAAAGGCAAATAAACCCAAAACACTCAAATACAATCCAACTTATCAATTATCAAAGGTTAATGATAAAAAACCATCACAGATTTACAAAATCTATATTTTAAATTAAACTAAAAAACCACGGGCAGGCACATATGTACAATCATCTACCCAACGCATATAATACACACCATAAGTATAATCTATACTATACGGATAACAAAAATAATCATTATGGGAAGCCACGGGACTCATAAAGAAATCCACATAACAACTAGATGAACCATAAGAACCCAAAACCTCATTACGATTAACAATTGACTCTCAAAGAATAAAAACAAAAAAACACCCACTAAAAGCAGAAATAAAAGAACCTACAGTACATACAATTTTAATTCAATTATAAGCACACTCATAAATACACACACGACGTGGCAATCCACACAACCCAAAATAATGCATAGGAAAAAAACACAAGTTAAACCCAATTTTAGATATTATACATTGACATTGAAGTAAACACTTATTTAACCTCAAGCCAGTAATTAAAGGCCACCATCAAATAAACATAATTATTATACTTATATAAGACCCTAATGACATCACATAATGAAAATGAGCAACAACAAATCAAGTATCATGAAGAACTTTATCCAATACACAAGCAGATAAAACAATACCAGTCACACCTCCAAAAGTAAATAATACTATAAAAGAAACTATCCATCACAAAATAGGATCACTCTTATTCACACGAGATTTCAGAAGCATATAAAGCCAAGTAAAAACCTTTATACCAGTAGGCACACCTATGATCATAGTAACCGAACTAAAAAATACAGCCGTCTTAACATCCAACCCAACAGTAAACATATGATGCCCCCACACACTTCTTCCTAAACATACTATAGAAAACATAGCAAATAATAAGCCATAAAAACCAAAAGCATCTGGACACATACTAATCCTCAAACAAATATGACTAATTATACCAAATCCAGGAAGAATCAAAACATAAACTTCAGGATGACCAAAAAACCAAAACATATGTTGAAATAAAACCGGATCACCACCACCTAATGGATCAAAAAATGCAGAACTAAATTTACGATCAAATAACAGCATAGTAATAGCAGCCGCCAATACAGGAAGCGTAACCAACAATAAAATAGATGTAAATAAATAAGCTCACAATACTATAGACGTACGAGAGAATATATTAGTCATAAAAATTCTATACAGTGTACAAATAAAATTAATAGAACTAAAAATTCTCGACGCACCAGCCAAATGTAATGAAAACATTAAAAAATCCACACCACTACTCCTCGAAAACAATGACGACGATAAAGGAGGATAAAAAGTTCACCCTATACCGGCACCTAAACACATACTAACTAAAAGAAAAGCTATTGAAGGAATCAACAACCACGCACTTAAAGCATTTAAACGTGGCAAATTCAAATCAGACAACCCACCAATTAAAGGAATCAAATATTTACCAAACCCACCAATCAAAATAGGCATTAAAAAAAAGAAAATCATTATTATTCCATGATTCGTAACCAAAAATTTATAACAATCTAAAGAAATCACATTATAATAAGGCTCCAAAAAATTAACACGAATTAACAAACTAAACCTCAAACCTACAAAACCTGATCATAAACCTAATAAAGTATAAATCATACCCACACGCTTATGATCTAAGGTAAATATCCAACTTAATAAAGTTTTAATATTCATCTACATAAGATGACCTAAATAAAGCCACTTAATGTTTTGAAAACATTTAGTCTAACCTAACTTAATCTTATCCACCATAAAAATAACAAAGAGAAAGTCAAACTAAACTGACACGAAATTATTAGCAGTAACTCCACAATTTTCTCTAAACTAATATAACCAACGCACATAACCACCAAATAATTCAAACAGAAAACCCACCATCAGCAAAATCAAAAAAAGATAATAATAACTAAATTTATAAAACAACAAACCTTGTGTAGGCATTTTCAAAAGCAAAGAAATCTCAAGATCAAATATCACAAACATAATCAATAAAAAAAAATAAGTAAAACTAAAACAATTCAAATTCAACACACTAGAAAAAAAACCACACTCATAAGACCTACCTCACCCAAAATCAACACCAACAACCTTTTTCAACAAACCAGAACAAAAAAAATAAATAATACAACACAAGCCAAAAAATAAAACCCTACTAAAAAACAATAAAATCACAACCTATGGTGAAAACCCACATTACTGAAGTAAGAATTCAGCCTCTTGCATATTAGAATACATAGATAACAAACCTACCCACTAATATTAACGGAATATCAAATTCACAATTCACTATATCAAAGTGACCTGCCATGCAGCCCTATTAACACCAAATCTCTCAAATTGAGACCAAAGATCCCCAAAACCTCCATTCTAAGCTTAAACTAAGATAAGACAAATAACATTACATAAAGCACGACTATAATGGTACTCAACCATTTCCTGAAGTTAACAGCATCACGATTTAAAATAATCTATATAGACAATTAACAACGACAAAAAACCTCAAAATTAATAAACCCAAACAAACCCCCCAAAAAAATTTTACGAAATAATCATAACGAATACGCGGCAACGTAGCCCGTGCTCACATAAAAAAAAACAGACAAAACAACAAAAATACACTACCAAAAAACCCACCACCAAACATCAAAACCATTCCTAATCAAGAGAAAATAAATATAATTATATACTCACACGCAAACAAGCACGTAAAATATATCCCACTATACTCAACTTTAAAGCCACTAACCAATTCACTCTCAGCCTCACCATAATCAAAAGGAGTACGATTAGTTTCACATAATATACAAACTAAATATAAAACTACAACACACGGAAAAATCACAATTGATAACCAACCGCTAAAAAAAAAATCCACCAAATTATAACTACAATAACACAATGCAGAAAATATGACAATACACATAAAACAAGCCTCAAACCTTATAGATCCAAAAGCACAACGAATAGAACTCAAAAACGAATAACTTTTATAACTACCCCAACCCGTACACAATATTGAATAACTACAAAACCTAGTAATAACTAAAAATCATAATAATGAAAGCGAATTAAAACTATATCTATGATAACCACCATACACAAACGAATAATAAATAACTAAATTAACAAGTAATATCACACCAAATAAACCAACTCACCTACGACTTTGAAAACCATAATTCTTAAACTTAACTATCAACTTTAACAAATCAGAAAATCTCTGAAGCAATCCTATAATACCAACCTTATTAGGACCCTTACGAAACTGAGAATAACCCAAAATCTTACGTTCACCTAAAATAAAAAAAGCTATAATCAATAAACTAATCAACAAACCCATTAAACCACTAATAAATCCAAAAACAACCATAAATAGCGGCTTGGTCACTAAACTACCATCTATGACTAGACAAATCACCATTTTAATTAAACTAAAACCACATCCTCAACAAATATGATATAACAAAAGAACAAAAATCCATCTTCGAGACGCAAACCCAATATTTTTCCATTAAACTATCTTGTTCTTTATAAAACAAACTAATTAGCAAAGCTCCGCACAGAGTTCTCTTGAGTGTAAAACAAGTATTTTAAATAAACTACATCACAAACCTATATACTAAACCCAATTTTTAAAAACATTAACATAAAAATACTCCCTAGCTAACTTATAAAGAAAAAACTGTTCAGAAAATCTATAAACACTCCAAATCAACAATAAATAAATAGACGAATATAAAATACCAATACTAACACTCAACTTATAAAATAAAGGAAAAGATACAGGAGTAACTAATAATAAAAAACAAAAAACCCAAAATAAATAACTCTTTAAATCCCTCCTCCTAGATACTACTACAAAATAAACTACAATCAACCTGGCCCAGACAAAATAATATCAATAAATAAAAAAGCACACTTCAATTCTTCTACAAAAACACGCCACAACTAAAGTAGCAACAGAAGTCAACGAAATATGACACCAAATATATTCCCAACTAAAACTATAAAATCACACCAAAAAACAACATACAAAAATAGTGAAAAAACAATCAATGTACACAATCTTTAAACTATCCACTTCATATAAGAAACAAAAAAATACTACTGGAAACTTCATGACAACACTCAAAAGATATATAAATACCCATTTACCAACACTAAAAACCCGATAAACCCAAAACATAAAAGGAAATAATCCAAACTTCACCACAAAACCAAAAAAAACAAAATAATATAACCTAATCACTAACAAACCAGAGACCAACAATACAGAGGATAACCCAGACATTATCACATAACAAAGAACAGAACTATAAAATTTATAAGATATGGACTCAACATTAAAAAACAATGACGGTATAATAGATAATCCGCATAATTCCAAAAACACCCAAAATCCTAACAAACTATCTACTACACAACACAAAAAACAAAAAATTAAAGAAAAAACCAAAGAAAAAAAAACCACATCTCAATAACCTCAACGAACAACCATCACTACTAATGATCAACTGAAAATGCCAAAATCCTAGTTACAATAAACCAATGTACTAAGGCAACAAAAACTTCATAAAAAAATAAAAAAAATAATATAATGCATCACCAACCGCTAATCAACCTTAAATTACCTAATGCAACAGCACCAAAACAACCCAAACTTATATTAATAAATGGACGTAAAATCAATACTACAGGACGAATGATATAACTTATCAACTCAGCAACACACACCAATGGACATATATACATAGGTGTGCCTACTGGTATAAATGATCTAAAAAATAAATTAATTTTATCACAAATCCGACATAAAAAAAATGAGACAAAACATCTAAATACTACACTAATCAAAAACACACTAAACAAATAAGGACTATAACAATAAGGTAGACGATAACACAAAAACAAAAACAAAACCCAACCCAAAATGTTAAAATAATAATACACAATATCACCCAAGACAAACTTATTTATTAAAACCATTAAAGAACTAAAATCATTAACATTACCAAACATATCAATCAACTCAACCAGACACATGGATGTGTATAATGGAGACATGAACCCCACAGTTTAATTTAACTTACCAGTCTCTCTAATTATATTATCTCCAACGCTTCAAATTGACGCTTTAAATCTTAAGCTAAGAGAAATTTAACGGATTACTAATCACCTTCACAACCAAAATGTAAAATGCACTATCACACCACATTAAACAACACTACAAGACTAATATCCCAAGATAACACCACAGACAAAGAAATATCAAAAAGTAAAAATGAGAATAATAACAAGCACCAATACATTCATAGCACTCTCTACGAATTAACAAATGACCACATAACACCAACGGTATAACACCACCAAAAAATAAATAAAAGCATCAAAACAATAAATACACCAAAAATCCAAACCTTTGCCCAACTAATCCTACTTCACAAAAAAACTGAATAGTAGTTGGAAACGAACACAAACTTAATAAACTAAAAACCACTATACTCATTAAACCAACACCTTTAATACTCGACTTCAATAAAACCCATTTACGGGTGTGTGAAATGTCATAAAAACATCATAATAACCCAAACACTATACCAGCCCTCAATCCATGACCTAAACAATAAAAAAAAGAAAATTTTATATTAGACCAATCACCGATATAAAAACCCAAAAATGGAACCACTATATGTGCCAAACTTAAAAATGCTAACCAACGCTTTCCATCCAACTCACTACACGACGTAATCAAAAAGAACACAGATATCACACAACATAAAAACAAATATCATAAAAAGCTCCCATTAAAAATAAAACTAGCACAACGATAAACACCTAACAATCCAAGCTTCATTATATAACCCCTTAAAAATATAGAAACTATACTTATAGCCTCAGCATGCACTATAGGCAACCAAGTATGAAACGGAACCAACGGCACCTTAGTAAAAAAGACAAAAGATAACAAGTAATAAACAATTAAAGAAACACAACCATTACACCCCCACTCACTAAATAAAAAGGAATCTTTTACCAGAGATAAATATAACAAAATCAAAATTAAAGGCAATCTAGTACTTAAAAGATACCCACAAAAATACCAACCTGCTAAAAACCGCTCAGAATAAGGAGACTCTCTAAAAATCAAGTAAAGCAAAGGCAACATAGACAACTCATAAACACATCAAAAAACAATACAATGATTGATACAAAATCTTAATATAGTAAAAACCAATCTAAAAAGCAAATATACACGAACACCATTACTCAACGCATTATAAAACATAACCTGTCTATATAAACCTAACAACAGCACCAAAACAATCAGATAAAAACTAATAGAATCAAAAATAAACATCCCATTAAAAACTTTCACATTAAACATACTCATACATTTAATACCACAGCTAAATAACAACATCAAAAACATACTAAGCAAAACTATTAAAAACCTATTAACTCTAATGAAAAAGAACACTCCCAAACTCGTGTCAACACAACCAGACCCACAATTATCTCCACAGTAGAAATAACCATCAATGCCATAAAAATCATATGACTATCGAAAAAAGAAAAAATTAAACAAAATAACAAAATTAAAATATTGAAATTCTCCAATATTATCAAACTATTTAAAAATCGTGTAATTGATAAAAAAAAACTAACCCTTATTACAGACCAAAAAATCAAGAATAGACTAACCATCACCGTTAATTTATATAAAAATACCTCTAATAAATCTTAAACACAAACATAAGAACAACCATACTAACACTAAATAACTGACACACAAAAAGGTAAGGATACTCAGGATGACAACCACCCAAATAAATTAAAGAAAAAAACAACCTTACAACTAATCAAAAATTTATTTGACGCCACACTCTATACACACTCGAACTACCACTCGTAGGCACCCACAAAAAAAACAAAAACGCCAAAATCAACACCAAACCACCAATCTTAGACCTTATACAACGCAAAATGGCATAAAATGCTAAAAAATATCACTCAGGCTTAATTGAAACAGGAGTATTCAACGGATCAGCTTCCAAATAGGCTTCTATATCAACTAAAGCATCAGGATTTATAAACAACCAAAATACCACAAACCTAGTCACTACCATGAACAACACAAAATCCTTAACAGTAAAATAAGAATGAAAAAAAACTACATCCCTCAAATAATTAAACGAGAACAAAGGTTTTCTCCTCCCACTCTTATGAAGATAAAACATATGAACAATCATTAAACCTAAAATAATAAAACCCAAACAAATATGCACAGACAACACACGAATTAACGTTATACCAGAAACAGAAAACCCACCAACCACATACTTATAAATAACACCACCAAAAACAGGCAACCTATCAACTATAGAAGTCAAAACAGTAGCAGCTCAATAAGACATTTGATGTCAAGGCAATATATATCCAGTAAAAGCCTCACCCATAACTAACAGATATAAAACAAAACCTACATTTCATACACCCTTCTTTCTATAACTCGAATAATATAAAGCGCGAGCCATATGAACAAAAAGTAAAATAAACAACACTTTTACACCCACCATATGCCAGTACCGCAAACATCAAGTAAAAAAAGAATCTTTTGACAACCTCATAACCATGAAAAAACTACACAAATAATCAGCGATATACAAAAAGGACAACACTACACCAGTCAATATCTGCATAATCATAAACATAGAAAGCACAAACCCCCTACTTCAATAATAATTAAGAGAATAACTAATTGGCAAATCTATCAAATTACGTCGAAATAACCTAACCATCAATTTACTAATACCACTAAAATCAACAAGTATTCAATAGAACCACAATCTACCAGTTTACATAACCTATTAGTAAAACTATACAGTATTAACATACATATACTATAGTATAAACAAGTAACCATATATAATCCACAAAATGTCAATATCACGTCAAAACAGTACAACGATAAACACCAAACCTACTGCTACCAACTAATAAAATCGTACTTAATCCAACTACACCTAACAAAACATGACTAAAATGTAATCCAACAGTACAAAAACTACTAGCGTGAAACCTAGTATCAAATATATTCACACCTATATCTTCCATCTCAGAAATTTGCAATGCTACAAAACTTAACCCCAAAATTACGGTCAAAAACAAAAAAAAGTCACAATACTTCCAACCTAACAAATGATGAAACGCAGTAACAGTAATGCTAGAACCTAGTAAAACAAAACAGCCAACAAAAGGTATCTCTAAAGACCTAGATAATTTCTCATAAGATCAAGAATCAAAAAATAAACAACATGTTAAGAATCTACCAAAAATCATAACTTCTCTGAACACAAATAACCAAAACGCAGATTCATAATGGAAAGTCTTACCAAGCCCGTCAAATACAAATATCATTATTGATAAAATAGCACAAACCAAAAATATCATGAATAACCAAACCTTTCACAAAAATAAACCAACTAACAATAAACCAACAAAAGAAGCATTAAAAACAGGAACTATAGACATTTGTATACCGCCTAAAAAATAGATCTTTTCTTTGGAAAAGAAACATAATAACTTATACTAACAGCATACATATAACATGATATATATATTACTATATATCTCTAGTATACACATACCTACTAGAGATATATAGTAATATATATATCATGTTATATATAGTATGTACTCTATCATAGTATATATATACGGGGGGGGGCCCCCCCGTATATATATATTCATATAATATATTAACATTATTTTTTTTTTACCAAATTAAGAGATGGAAGATTAATGCAAACCCACCAACCATTAACAATTTTAATATTATCCAAGTAGACAAGCGACCTACGTTATATAACCCTATACCAGTAAATAACCTAACCATAATTTTATCTCAACGGAAGAAAAATAACCTCACGCTTTTCAGTATACGATAAAACCCAGTGTAACACAACTCAACTAAGTTGTCACACCCAAACAAACTCCTACTTCATTTACTTATTAATTCACTGTCATAAAACATGTATATGATCACAATTGACAACAGCTGAAAAAATATTAAATTAAAGCTGATAAACCTATTAAGATATACAGTCTCATCCAATGTAAAAAATACATAAAATTTTATAAATAACCAAAAAAATACCATTAAGCCGGATTTAAAAAAAAATAAAACTCCCAATTTAGTCCTACTCTTAATTTTAAATAAAATAGCACACAAACGAAAAGAATATAAATATGACAAACACATACACAAGCAGATAACTAAACAAACAATCACATTAACAATTTTGATAAACATTGATAACAAAAAATGCTTAGTAAAAAATACACCTATGAAAGGAACTCCAGCCAACCCAAGGATAACTAAAATAGACCTAAACAATTTTCATTTACCATACAAATTAGTACTGTATACACAATTACTACCTTGAGAACCACCACTTCCACTCATTATGTCACCTATTAACATGAATAAAATACACTTAGATACCCCATGTCTTAATAATTGAAATAATGAAAGGGCCAAATCACCATATATCAAGTATAAAACACATCACGCGATATTTTTACACGTAGACAAAGCTATAATCTTCTTTAAATCTATAAAAAATAATCTTCTCAAAGCCGTGATTAAAATAGTCAATGTTAACAACACCCTAAAATAAATCGACTCCCTAAAAAATTGCATAAAATCGTAACGCATAGCAAATCAAACACCAGCTGCAACTAAAGTAGACGAATGAACTAATGAACTAACTGGTGTAGGAGCACGCATAGCTTCCAACAACCAACTTATAAAAGGAAACCTGGCACTCTTAGTAAATATAACTAAAAAAAACATAATTAAACAAAACAAGTATTTACTATACACAAAGTAACTTAATCTTATTAAAAAAAACAAACATACATCACCAAACCGAGACGAAACTAAAGTAACTATCGACGACCGTAATCTTAAAAATTTATCATAAAACAATATTAAAAAAAACCTAACCACCCCTAAATATTCTCAAAATATCAGAGTTGTCAAAAAATCACCAGTAGAAACCAAAACACCCATAACAGCCACAAACAATACTATAATCTTACTTAACTCAAAACCAGCCAGATCACCCATAAAATAATGACGTGTATAAAAATATACATAAAGAAAACATATCACTAACATTAAAACCACACCGAGAGTTACATAATCAAAATCAAAACTTATAACTCATTTATAACCACCCAAAGACAAAAATTTAAACTTAACACATAAACTAACACAACTCAATAGACAAAATCACATCAACAAACACATGCATAAACTAACACCAAACAAAGCAAACATAAAACATACGGTATATTTATACCTCTCTTATGGCCGTAACATAAGTCAAAATATATGCTAATGATGACATACATCCATAAACAGTAACCGGGAAAACTTCCATAATTAATGCTTAAAACTAACTCATATAAATTCTGACACAGCTACTTTACTATATAAACCCAAACAACCTATGTTGCCACTAAAAGCAATTAACTTGATTTCAAATCAAATATCATCATAAGTTAAGCCGGTATTTCCTCCTAGTGTATTGAAAATTTTTAATAGAGAGACTCAAAAGTCATAAATTAACCCTAAATCAATCCCATAATTTTTCTGGCATCTCTATATTACAAAAATTTTCAATACACTAGGAGGAAATACCGTACTTTTTTTTTCAAAAAGTACGGTATTTCCTCCTAGTTGGCCATAGCCTTTAAAGAGTTTACAACCCTTCACATTAAAATATGTTAAACTAGA